TTTATTGAAACCATTGAATTCAGAATATGGTAAAGTAGCTCCTGGGTGGGGAACTACTCCTTTGATGGGTATCGCAATGGCTCTATTTGCGATATTCCTATCTATTATTTTGGAGATTTATAATTCTTCCATTTTACTGGACGGAATTTCAATGAATTAGATTCACAAAAACTATTAACTAGTTTTTCAATACAAAATGAAGCATTTAGGTCTCTGATTTTTATCCATTCTATTTTGGTAGTTCGACCGCGGAATTTCTTTGTTTCTGTATTTCCGGAATATGAGTGTGTGACTTGTTATAATTGATCCTATGGATAGTACAGAGAATGGGTCTGTCATCTTATCTTGATAGAGATGGTTTTACTTCGTCGGATATTCATTCTATTCTAGTATCTGAAACACGGAATATATGAAAATAGATTATACAGTATTAGAACTATGATTCATACTTAATATTCGGACCTCGTGGCCGGACTCCAAAAAAACTTCAAAGAGGTCGATTTAGAAGTTTATAAATTGAAAGATTCTTTCAAACTCCCTTTTATGCTTATTTTGATCAAAGTACAAGGCTCTCTTTGGATTTTTAGTCATAATATCTATTCATTGAATAAGTGATGATCCAATGGTTCTTACTCAAGGAATTTTTGGACTTAGTTTAAGAAGGTTTTATTGAATCATCGTGGTTCTAGTATGAATCTGAGGTTTTAATCGATTCATAGGATCTTAACAAGAGAATTCCTATTAATAATAAAGAAAACAAAAGTCGTATTATACAAATCAAAATAACAAAACAATAAAGAAAATAGGTAAATAGAAAATTCAAGAGGCCCGATCAACATATAAACGAATGAGCCGACTTGATATTTTGGCATTATAACCACAAGAACGAGTTTTCGGATTTTTATTCGTTCGTATCTTCAGAAAAGATTGAATCATAGAATTACGAAATTTCGAACTTTACTATTTTAGTATATACACATATCCGATAGAACTAGTATTTGTGTCTTTCTGTTTGAGCCGTACGAGATGAAATTCTCATATACGGTTCTCAGAGGGGGAGTTCCTTCGGTTTACCTATCTCAATAAAATCTATGATTGGTTCGAAGAACGTCTTGAGATTCAGACAATTGCAGATGATATAACTAGTAAATATGTTCCTCCTCATGTCAACATATTTTATTGTCTAGGAGGAATTACACTTACTTGTTTTTTGGTACAAGTAGCTACAGGGTTTGCTATGACTTTTTATTATCGTCCGACCGTTACGGAGGCTTTTGCTTCTGTTCAATATATAATGACTGAAGTCAACTTTGGTTGGTTAATCCGATCAGTTCATCGATGGTCGGCAAGTATGATGGTACTAATGATGATACTACACGTATTTCGTGTGTATCTAACTGGTGGCTTTAAAAAACCTCGCGAATTGACTTGGGTTACAGGTGTGGTTTTGGCTGTATTGACCGCATCTTTTGGTGTAACTGGTTATTCCTTACCTCGGGACCAAATTGGTTATTGGGCAGTCAAAATTGTAACAGGTGTGCCAGAAGCTATTCCTGTAATAGGATCCCCCTTGGTAGAGTTATTACGCGGAAGTGCTAGTGTGGGACAATCCACTTTGACTCGTTTTTATAGTTTACACACTTTTGTATTACCTCTTCTTACTGCCGTATTTATGTTAATGCACTTTCTAATGATACGTAAGCAAGGTATTTCTGGTCCTTTATAAAAAATATATCATAGCTATTTGTAATCAATCATTTATCACTTGGGGTAGGAATAATAGTATTTCATTGCTACAAATATGGATTATTGAAAAGAATAAGACATGTATTTAGATATTTCTCTTCAACTCCATAAAAATACATTAATGTATTATTTATTTGACATTCCAAGTTGAAGTGAATTCTCCGAAGATAAAACGGATTATGGGAGTGTGTGACTTGAACTATTGATTGAGCCGTGCAGAATATATGTACTTATCTGCCACTTTTGCATTCACAACCAAAAAAGTGTCTTTGTTCCAATCACCGTGTAAGCCTCATACAGAGGATAGGCTGGTTCGTTTGAAGAGAATTTTTTCTATGATCAGACTCGATCATGTCGTATATGAACAGGCTCCGTAAGATCCAGTAGAAAGAATAAGTGATAAAACATAATCTAGATTATGTTTTATCTATTTCACTTACTTAATAGTATGGAAATGTATTCATTTTCTCTACATTGACTCTTTTATTAGACTATCGGAGTGAGACAAGGGATCTAAAGAAGAACAGAGGCTAAACTATATTAGTAACAAGTAAATCCTTTGCATGTAAAAAATCTCGATATTGGGGAGGATAAAGTCCAATTGCAAGGTTTGAGACGGCCCAGAAAGCACTTGATCATGATAAACTTTGTAAGCCTACTTGGGTATTGAGCATTTATCTGTAAGAACTGGATTCTTTGAAATGGATGATTGTTGAAACGAAACTGGGAAACTGGGAAATTTTTATTTACATAG